CTAATTCGAATCCCTCGGGCAAAATAAGAACAGCACCCACATTTAACCCTCCCTTTTTCCCATTACCAAGAACTTGTTTCAGTTGCATATCATAAGGAATTCGAAGAACTGCTTCAAATACAGTATCAGGAAGCACAGTTTGGGGAACTTCAATATCCACGGGCTTATTAGCTAAATGGCAATTGGCACATACAATTCGTCCGGTTGCTTCTCGTGGGTTTTCATAACCCTGCTGCGCAAAAATGGGATATGCATTTGAAATAGATGTCCGAGTTATTACGTATATCATGATCGATACAGAAATCGATCGAATCATCTGTTCCTTTACCCAAGAAAAAGTATTTCTATTTTCCATATCCAATCGCAGATCCCAGAATTTCTACAATAAATTAGATAGGTAGCTAAGCTAATCTAGTTCCCTATACACGAGTCTGTTGTCATTCTACTGCAACAGTTGTACTGGAATGATGAATACCTTGAGCAGGTAGAAATGGAAAGAATTTTGCTAAAATGGAAAAGGGCTTTCTTTCTAAAGGAAGAAAGATGCTAATTTGATTAATATCAGGAAATCGAATGAGTTTATGCTTCACTAATTGAATGATAAATGACTACAAGCGAAGGAGATAGACGGTTTAAAGAAAAAAAGATCCAAAATTTAAAACATGTATCTAGAATCACTGGAAAACTACAAACAAAAATAGTGAAAATTAGCTCATTAGGGGCCCATCCAAGATCGTTGTAGACCCAACGAATTAGTAGTTCCCAACCGCGGGTGGAGTGAAATCCAACAAAAAAATCAGTAACTAAAAGAATCAAAAAAGCTTTTATTGAGTCATTTAAGTTATAGAAGAATTCCTGAACCCAAGAATTCAAAATGACAAGTTCCTCTTTACCCAGAAAAAAAGAACCACTTAGAATAGCCAAACAGATTATATTTGTCGAGAAATGCAAAATGATATGGAGATGATCCTCATTATCTATTTTGACCAATTGTATTATTTCCTTGTGTATTCCTATAGGAGGTTTTTGTACATGTGTCTTCGGTTTCTCTTTTATCATTTCGTCCAAGAGAAAAAGTTCTTCTAATTCTATGAATCTTTCTAGAACCTTTTTCTCTTGAATATCAGTTAAGAGAGTTTCAGATTGCCTGGTATTCCACCAATTCTTAATCCAAAGTTCCAGACATTTGTTAAAAGAGAAAGAGACTCCCCAGGGCAAAAGTACGATAAATACAAGATATAGGAAAGAAGGCAATGCTTTCTTTTTTTTCATTTTTGATCTGTAAATTGAGTTGTTAATGAATCTGCTTCATTCGCTGACTCTATTTCATTCGCTGACTCTATATGATATTTCTTTTTATTTGAAGCAAAAATTCTATAACAAGGTTTGAGACCTTGTATCTATTCCTCTTTTTTGTATACTAGTGGAATTTCATTGCATTGGGTTCTTTCTTAGATCTAGATGGAGTGGAATAGAGAAATAGAATAAAAAAAAAGCCCTTTCGGATGAAAATGGAAGAATATTATGCCATATATCTCACTTGGACAAAACAAATTAGAAGCAATTTTCTCTTATCCTCATTTGTTCCTTTCTTTAGATAAATACTCAAAGATCTCCTTACAATAACGAATCCAATTCATTCAATTCATTTCAAAAAAATGAAATCGGTATTGTATTCAAAATACTTCAATTGGTACGCGCAAGAAATAGGCCAATTCGGCAGCTTTTTGTTCAATTTCTCGTGGAGTAAAAAACTTCTCATCAGTACGAGTCAAGGGAATGACCCCCTGGCCCCGGATTTCCATATAAAGGATACGACGAGGATAAAGACCCTCTTTAACCTGAATTCTAATTGATTGGATATCCCGCATAAGGAATCGAAGGAAGACGCGACGTTTTATTCCAGGGAATCCCCAACGAAAAATGCACACTATTCCCTCTTTTCTATCGAATCGGTCATAACCACTGCCTACATTCCACAAAATAGTGCACCACAAGTAGGAGCTAATGAATAGGCCCGCGATTCCGTAGAAAGACATCACGACCCCCTGTGGAAAAAAAAGAATTTGTTGAGACGGAAGTACAGATATCATATTCTTACCAAGATAACTGGAAGCCCCAACCGATAAAAATCCTAGTGAACCTAGAAAAAGAATACAGGCCCAGAAAAAATTACCTCTTTTTCGAGAACCTTTTAGAAGTTCTATCCATATGTGTTCTGATCGCCAATTCATATTAGATATACTAAATCCAGCAGCGGTCGATTGAAATTGAGAGAATAAGCTAAATGATTTTGACTTTACTTTTTTTGATTCTGAAATCGCCTTCAGTAACTAGTACTCCTGTGAAATAATTGGTTAGATACATTGACTTTCTATTCAAAAAATATCTGTTGATCCACTTAAAATAAAACTCGCTATACCCGGCTCCGCATATGCATGCATTTATGCTCGTAGCCTATATCCGCATCCATAGCCGTTTTTCATTTGTGTGTAGAAAGAGCCACATACCCTACCATATTATATTACTTACACTAAAAAATATCTGTATTATGATCCTGCGTGGAAATACATTGAGAAAATTCGGCCCCATCGGTTCTAGACAATCTTATTTTTCTGCACATAAAGAAATAAAGAAGCCATTGCAATTGCCGGAAATACTAAGCCTACTAAAGGCACGAAAATAGAAGGTAAGTTAAAATCCGTCATAGAATAGGTGTCTCAATTCAAATTTACTATTTCTATCTATTCGAAAAATATCTTAGGATTCTTATAATATAATTAAGTATATCTATTATAAGGAATATTGACTATTGTATTTTTTAGTTTGCAAAATAAAGATTTTTTATAGAATAGTATAGAATACTAAAGTATTCTATACTATTCTATAAAAAAAAATGAATGGAATGGATAATAAGAAAATTGCAAAAAAGGAGATTAAAAAGATTTTTTTTTCTTTTCCCGTCCTCATGGCCTTTCTATCCTTCTAATCGAACTTGAAATTGGATTCAAAAGAAAGCGATTGTGAAAATGAAATACCTCTTTCAGAATACCCTTTTAAAAAGGTCTCAGTACTACTTTTAGTCGAATGCGCCCATTTCGAATCCTAAATCAGTTTCGTCTACCTACTTCCACATGCAATACTTCTTCAACCACTCTCGGACCCCCACAAACGCAAGATGCGCGTCAGGTTTTGAAATAAGGATATCCCCCAACCCCAGTATACCGAAACTCGCTCTTATCCTATCCCACCGGTTGTAAGGATTCATACATAGGGCTTTTTAGTTGATTGATAGTGCCGTAAAGTTGAAGCTTTTTTAGACTTTTTTATTAAGCTGTAATTTCCTTCCTGCATACGTGCTCCTCTATCCTCTAGAAGCTCATACAATAATGCGCGGTAAAGGCGGAAAAATAGCATACTCAATCAAAATCAAAGGGCAAATTCTCTTACCTACTACAGATCTCATACTACCCCCTTAGACTTTTTAAGGCGATATACCACCCAAAGGGTATAAAAATGCCGGGTGGAGTTAGCTTTTCGACGAAAACCCGTCCCGTGCAGCGAAGTCCTGTTAGTAAGACCCCGCGCAAGACACAAGAATGGATTATAGAAGAATATTATTCCGAATACTCCTCCGGACGCGTATAGTAGCATTGCGATTCCTAATCTTTTTTCATTGATTCTTTCCCAATAAATAAAGACTTTTTCTGTAAATACTGCGTATTTGATTCCATTATCATATGATAATACTATATTTGTATTTATTTATATATTTGTATTTATTTATTGTATTATACCTTTATATATTCTTTATATATTCTAAATATATAGTTTATATATTTGTATTTATTTATTGTATTATACCTTTATATATTCTTTATATATTCTAAATATATAGAATAGAGGAATCTCGATTTGTCAAGTCTCATGATCGTATCAAGATCCATTTTTATTCGGCTCAATCTTAAAAAAAGATTGAGCCGAGTTTAATTGCAATCAATTAGAAGAATAAAGAAGAATTACTGCATTTCGTAACTGCTTTTTTCTCTTTCTATTTCGCTTCTTTTTTATTTAGACCTTCTTTATATCTAGTTTTATCTACTTATCTAGTTTATCTACCGGCTCGAACTCAAATTTGATCGCCTTCCATATTTCACAAGCTGCGGCTAGTTCAGGACTCCATTTGCAAGCTGCTCGGATAATTTCATTACCTTCACGAGCAAGATCGCGCCCTTCGTTACGAGCTTGTACACAAGCTTCTAAAGCCACCCGATTAGCTACTGCACCAGGTGCATTTCCCCAAGGATGTCCTAAAGTTCCTCCACCAAATTGTAATACGGAATCATCTCCAAAGATTTCGGTCAGAGCTGGCATATGCCAAACATGAATACCCCCTGAAGCCACCGGTATAACACCTGGCATAGATACCCAGTCCTGAGTGAAAAAGATACCGCGAGCACGATCTTTTTCAATAAAATCATCGCGCAATAAATCAACAAAACCTAAAGTCATTTCGCGTTCCCCTTCTAACTTACCTACTACTGTACCGGCGTGGATATGATCTCCCCCAGACATACGCAATGCTTTAGCTAATACACGAAAATGCATACCATGATTTTTCTGTCTATCAATAACTGCATGCATTGCCCGGTGAATGTGAAGAAGTAGGCCATTGTCGCGGCAATAATGAGCCAAAGTAGTATTTGCGGTGAATCCCCCAGTTAAGTAGTCATGCATTACAATAGGAACCCCTAATTCCCTCGCAAATATAGCTCTCTTCATCATTTCTTCGCATGTACCTGCAGTCGCATTCAAGTAATGCCCCTTGATTTCACCGGTTTCGGCCTGTGATTTATAAATTGCTTCGGCACAAAAGACAAAACGGTCCCTCCAGCGCATAAATGGTTGTGAGTTTACGTTTTCATCATCTTTGGTAAAATCAAGTCCACCGCGTAGACACTCATAACACGCTCTACCATAATTTTTTGCGGATAATCCCAATTTTGGTTTAATAGTACATCCCAATAAAGGACGGCCGTACTTGTTCAACTTATCCCTTTCAACTTGGATACCGTGAGGCGGACCTTGGAAAGTTTTTGAATAAGTAGGGGGAATTCGCAGATCCTCCAGACGTAGAGCGCGTAGGGCTTTGAAACCAAATACGTTACCCACAATGGAAGTAAACATGTTAGTAACAGAACCCTCTTCAAATAGGTCTAATGGATAAGCTACATAAGCGATATATTGATTTTCCTCCCCAACAACGGGCTCGATGTGATAGCATCGCCCTTTGTAACGATCAAGACTGGTAAGTCCATCAGTCCAAACAGTTGTCCATGTACCAGTAGAAGATTCGGCAGCTACTGCAGCCCCTGCTTCTTCGGGCGGAACCCCGGGCTGAGGAGTTACTCGGAATGCTGCCAAGATATCAGTATCCTTGGTTTCATACTCCGGGGTGTAATAAGTCAATTTATAATCCTTAACACCAGCTTTAAATCCAACACTTGCTTTAGTTTCTGTTTGTGGTGACATAAGTCCCTCCCTACAACTCATGAATTAAGAATTCTCACAACGACAGGGTCTACTCGATATGGATTAGGCGTAAATGAAACCTTTGCAAAAATCTTTTAAAACAAAAAGGGTATTCAATTAATATCAACTCATTAAAGAAAATGGAGAGCATGCTTAAGTTAATGAATATGTTTCATTCATATATAATGCGTACACCCTGTGTATGTTCTATCCTATAGGAATTCTACTATAGGAATTCGATAGGAATTGAGTTGTTGTTATGGTAAGTTAACATGGTTCGTTATTAAACCATGGATTTGATTCACCAAATCCATCATTATTGTATACTCTTTGATAGATATAGCGCAACCCAAATCAATCCCTAATCCTTATTTTACAAGTTCTTAATAGGCCCCTTTCTTATTTTGAATGTAAATACCTAAATACTAAGAAAATTCTCTGTTGACAGCAATCTATGCTTCACAGTAGTATATATTTTGTATATCGAAGTCCTAGATAGGAAAGTAGAGTAGGGACAGATCCTCCACAAAAGGCGAAATGTATATGAAAAAAAAGATTGATTGAACTTTCCAACGGACTCATTCCATGAGTAAACGATTGAATGGGATTCGCTTGGGCAACGAAATCAAGTCCTCGTCCCCCTTTCTCTCTTATTGAATTAACTAATTCATTTCCTTTTGACTTTTGGATTTTTGGCTATTTTTTTGGATTTGATTTGGCATTATTCAACAAGAATAAATTCGAGAAATTCCTTTTTTTTTTTGAAAATTATGTGATAATTATGAGAACCAATCCTACTACTTCTCGTCCCGGGGTTTCCACAATTGAAGAAAAAAGCATAGGGCGTATCGATCAAATTATTGGACCCGTGCTGGATATCACTTTTCCCCCGGGCAAGTTACCTTATATTTATAACGCTTTGGTAGTCAAGAGTAGAGACACTGCCGGTAAGCAAATTAATGTGACTTGTGAGGTACAACAATTATTAGGAAATAATCGAGTTAGAGCTGTAGCTATGAGTGCTACAGACGGGTTGATGAGAGGATTGGAAGTGATTGACACGGGAGCTCCTCTCAGTGTTCCAGTCGGTGGAGCTACTCTCGGACGAATTTTCAACGTTCTTGGGGAACCTATTGACAATTTGGGTCCTGTAGATATTAATGCAACATTCCCTATTCATAGATCTGCGCCTGCCTTTATCGAGCTAGATACGAAATTATCCATCTTTGAAACAGGTATTAAGGTGGTCGATCTTTTAGCTCCTTATCGACGTGGAGGAAAAATAGGACTATTTGGGGGGGCTGGAGTAGGTAAAACAGTACTCATCATGGAATTAATCAACAACATTGCTAAAGCTCATGGAGGCGTATCCGTATTTGGCGGAGTAGGGGAACGGACTCGTGAAGGAAATGATCTTTATATGGAAATGAAGGAATCCGGAGTAATTAATGAAAAAAATTTTGAGGAATCAAAGGTAGCTCTAGTCTATGGTCAAATGAATGAACCGCCGGGAGCTCGTATGAGAGTTGGTTTAACTGCCCTAACTATGGCAGAATATTTCCGAGATGTTAATAAGCAAGACGTGCTTCTATTCATCGATAATATCTTTCGTTTTGTTCAAGCAGGATCGGAGGTATCCGCCTTATTAGGGAGAATGCCCTCCGCAGTGGGTTATCAACCTACTCTTAGTACAGAAATGGGTTCTTTGCAAGAAAGAATTGCTTCTACAAAAAAGGGATCCATAACTTCGATCCAAGCAGTTTATGTACCTGCGGACGATTTGACCGACCCTGCTCCTGCCACAACATTTGCACATTTGGATGCTACTACCGTACTTTCCAGAGGATTAGCTTCCAAGGGTATTTATCCAGCAGTAGATCCTTTAGATTCAACCTCAACTATGTTACAGCCTCGGATCGTTGGCAACGAACATTATGAAACTGCGCAAAGAGTTAAGGAAACTTTACAACGTTACAAAGAACTTCAGGACATTATCGCAATTCTTGGGTTGGATGAATTATCAGAGGAGGATCGTTTAACTGTAGCAAGAGCACGAAAAATTGAACGTTTCTTATCACAACCGTTCTTTGTGGCAGAAGTTTTTACCGGTTCTGCAGGAAAGTATGTTGGTCTTGCAGAAACAATTAGGGGATTTCAACTAATCCTTTCCGGAGAATTAGACGGCCTACCCGAACAAGCTTTTTATTTGGTGGGTAACATCGATGAAGCTAGCACGAAAGCTATAAACTTAGAAGAGGAGAACAAATTGAAGAAATGAAATTAAATCTTTATGTACTAACTCCTAAGCGAATTATTTGGGATTGTGAAGTGAAAGAAATCATTTTATCTACTAATAGTGGCCAAATTGGCGTATTACCAAACCACGCCCCCATTAACACAGCTGTAGATATGGGTCCTTTGAGAATACGCCTCCTCAACGACCAATGGTTAACGGCGGTTCTGTGGAGCGGTTTTGCGAGAATAGTTAATAATGAGATCATCATTTTAGGAAATGATGCGGAACTGGGTAGTGACATTGATCCGGAAGAAGCTCAACAGGCACTTGAAATAGCCGAAGCTAACTTGAGTAGAGCTGAGGGTACGAAAGAGTTGGTTGAAGCGAAGCTAGCTCTCAGACGAGCTAGGATACGAGTCGAGGCTATCAATTGGATTCCCCCATCCAATTGAATACAATCCAATGGTTTAGTTGATACAAAGAAAAAGGGAAGAGGGGTAGAAAAAGTTATTAGATAGCGAAGCGAAGTAAGTCCAATGCTATCTAGTAATTTTTCTACCTACCTACCTACTATTGGATTTGAACCAATGACTCCCGCCGTATGAAAGCAATACTCTAACCACTGAGTTAAGTAGGCAATTTATCACCACAAAGGAAGACCCATTACTTCGATCGATTATAGATCGAATCCTTTTTATAAGCAATACTGCTCCGTTATTGGTATGTTATATAGTAAACAGATCAAAGGGATATCCTCTGGCATTAGAGAATATTCATCTTGACAAGAAATTATCTATATGTTAAGATATCTCTGACAAGGGCTATAGCTCAGTTCGGTAGAGCAACTCGCTTACACGTGCGCCAATGCTTTTCAAGGGAGCTTATTATGCAATGAACATAATTGATCTTATTGCAAAATCAATGTCTTACTTCATGGATTCGAGAGAATAGGAGAACAGTAGCCTGACAAACAGTCGGTTCAGTCCGATTCAGGTGCCAATTCAGGTGCCTAATCAAATAGAACCCTTATTGATTTGCTAGTTGATAAGGTAAATATCCAGCCCACTAAATGCTAGGCGTAATGAGGATAAGGGCCTCCAAAAAACTTCTTTTCGTTCTATGAACTTTAAGGTGTATGAAGTCTCATAGTCAACTCTTGCAGCGGAACGATAGAGACTCCATTTCACTTAGGTTGATTTAATTTAGGCCGGAGGCAGACCTAAGTCAAGGTAATCCTCCTTTGAAACACTTTGGTATTGCTCCTAGATAGATCATAATACAAATAATCAATCAGAGCACAGGGAGCCATCTCATTATCTTTCCGTAAAGAAAAACTATGGTGGACTAACTGATCTTTACATCAGTTGATGAAAGAGCCCAATGCAAAAAAATGCATGTTGGGTCTTTGAAACAGTTCAAATCATTTTGATAATAATCCGTTTGATCTGTTTTACCGAGAAGGTCTACGGTTCGAATCCGTATAGCCCTAATATGTCCTTTTTTTAGATTTTAGGATAGAGATCCTATGTTTCCTTTAGTATAGTTTTCATTTCCTCATTAGTACTTGTTTATAGACTGGACGGTCGCTTGCGCCATAGAATAGAGATAAAAGCATTACCACAGGCTCATTCATCGAAAATCTTAGAGACAGGAAAAGAAAAACGAATTTCTATCAAATCAATAGAAGGAAGGATCCCTTACCTGATTTGAATTCCATCCTCCTTCAAATAGGATATGCTCTAAGTCCCTAGACTTCCCTATAATAACTGCAATGATTTTCTCCATCTTGCAAATTCCTACTTTGTTTGAAGTATAGTACTTTGCTTATATATACATTATCTAAATATACATTATCTAAATCGATCTACTTTAAATAAAATAGAAAAATTGAAATAAAATCCAAAAATAAAGAAAGAGTAAATAAGAAAACAGAATATTCTGTCTCATAGTTCTGAAATAGAGTTCTTTATTTTTATAGTATTACTCCTCATTAGGCTGCATACATTAGTCATCCTATCTTAATTAGGTTCTAATTATAAATAGAATGGAAATCAAAAAGAAAGGGAGTCGGGATTCCATTGGATGAATCTTTAAAGAAGACAGGGCACAGAGGAAACAAAGGCTAAACTAAGTGCTTTGGTTTGAGCAAAACGGATTCTTGTTTCACCGAGGAAAAGAGAGAAGTTCTGGATAAATTGACAACGCTGACTTGAATTGACTAATTCAGTTCCG